GTTCTTAGTAATATTTTAGACAATTTTTCCATACACCTTTTATGATGAGGGGAATGTAATTTAGAGAATAGCTAGCTAGAGATATAGTAAAGAACAATTGATTTTGAACAATAGATGTCTTTCACATCCAACCGATGAACCGATTATAATTTAAAAATGGCAGTGCCAAAAAAGCGCACCTCTAGTTCAAAAAAACGTATTCGTAAAAATATTTGGAAAAGGAAAGGGTATTGGGCAGCATTGAAAGCTTTTTCGTTAGCGAAATCTCTTTCTACCGGTAGCTCAAAAAGTTTTTTTTGTGTGACAAATAAATAATCAAACAATAGACTAAATAATGTGAATCGGTCTAATTCAAAAAATAGTCTCATTTTTGTTATAATTTATTTATAAGTTTTTTTTTTCTAAAGTTTAGAAGTTATCAAGATTATAAATAATATTAATCTAATAATAATAATTAATAATAGATAATAATCTAAATTACTATTTTAATAGATAATAATCTAAATTACTATATTCATTTTTATTTAATAAAAAAAAATTATTTCCATTCTCTAATGTTTTAACCTGATCAATAACAATATAAAATGGAATTCATTTTGTTTTGTTATTTTTTAGTAGAAATAATAATTCGGTTGTCTACTGAATTCAAAAAGTGAATGGTATTCTTTTGTTTGAAAAAAGAATAAACGCAAGCACAAGGTTTCACCTTTTGTTTTGGTATGTTTTATCATTTTCAAGATGGGGATTATCACCTTCCCCATCGACTTGACTCGATAATCAATTTACTTTTTAGTTCTATCCATGGATTGAAGTCAAAATTATCTAGTTCAAAATGTTCCGTTTTATTTTCAGGAGACCATAAAGTAATAAACTATGAAACGAAAAACCCCGTTGTTAGTTAAGTTAAAAAACGGATACCCTAAAATAAATAAAAAACAAAACTATTATAAGAATAATTAATATTATTAACGAAAACGTTTAGATTAAATGCCGCCTAATTTTGAAACAAATTTTTAGTCATCAATTTGAATCTTTCCTAAAAAATATTGAATTAACCCCCTCAATCTCGACGATTGAATAAAAATAGGTTATTATGATTTCGAATAAGCCGCTATGGTGAAATCGGTAGACACGCTGCTCTTAGGAAGCAGTGCTAGAGCATCTCGGTTCGAGTCCGAGTAGCGGCATGTCTTTTTCTAAATTCTAAAAGAGTAAGCCCTATAATAAATTCAATTCCCTATTTCAATTCCTATAATTGAGGCCCCCCTTTTAATAAATTTTATGATATTTTCAACTTTAGAGCGTATATTAACTCATATATCCTTTTCGATCATTTCAATTGTAATTACAATTCATTTGATAACTTTATTTGTCGATGAAATCGTAGGACTATATGATTCATCAGAAAAGGGGATGATAGCTACTTTTTTCTGCATAACAGGATTATTAGTTACTCGTTGGATTTATTTTGGGCATTTACCATTAAGCGATTTATATGAATCATTAATTTTTCTTTCGTGGGGTTTTTCCATTATTCATATGATTCCGTATTTTAAAAAACAAAAAAACCATTTAAGCGCAATAACGGCGCCAAGTGTTATTTTTACCCAGGGTTTCGCTACTTCAGGTCTTTTAACCGAAATGCATCAATCCGCAATATTAGTACCTGCTCTCCAATCCCATTGGTTAATGATGCACGTAAGTATGATGGTATTGGGCTATGCAGCTCTTTTGTGTGGATCATTATTATCACTAGCTCTTCTAGTCATTACATTTCGAAAATTCATAAGGATTTTTAGTAAAAGCAATAATTTATTAACGGAGTCGTTTTCCTTTGGTGAGATTCAATACGTGAATGAAAGAAACAATGTGTTACAAAACACTTCTTTGATTTCTTCTCAGAATTATTACAGATATCAATTAATTCAACAATTGGATCGATGGAGTTATCGTATTATTAGTTTAGGGTTTATCCTTTTAACCATAGGCATTCTTTCGGGAGCAGTATGGGCTAATGAAGCATGGGGATCCTATTGGAATTGGGATCCAAAAGAGACTTGGGCATTTATTACTTGGACCATATTTGCGATTTATTTACATATTCGAACAAATAAAAATTATGAAAGCGTAAATTCTGCAATTGTGGCCTCAATGGGCTTTCTTATAATTTGGATATGCTATTTTGGGGTTAATCTATTAGGAATAGGGTTACATAGTTATGGTTCATTTACATTACCATCTAATTGAATAAGGTACTTGACAACTAGAAGCCTGGGGCAGCATACGTATATATATGAAACCCTCATGTAAACCATCAAGAACCATTTGAATCATTCCATTTCCATTACTTGATTCAAATGGTTCTCGAAAATGTCAAAAATATCTGGTTATATATAGAATTCCAATTTTTTTATTTAACTTAAAAACAGAAAAAGACTTTTTTTGTACAATGAACGATTTTCAAAATCATCAGGTTTTTTATTTTGGTTTATTGACAAAAACTATCTATAAAAAAAATTTGATATAATAGCTTCGACCTTGTCAACTGATAATGAGAAAACGAAATCGGGATAAATACCAATACCTATTACAGGTAAAAGGATAGAAATAGAAATAAATAACTCTCGCGGTCCAGAATCAAAAAAATAAGAGTTTGGGGCATTAAAAAGCTTGTATCCATAGAACATCTGGCGTAACATAGATAATGAATAAATAGGAGTTAATATCATTCCAATTGCCATTACAAAAGTAATTAATACTTTTGTCATTAAAAGATATTTTTGGCTAGTAAGTATTCCAAAAAAAACTATCAATTCGGCAACAAAACCGCTCATGCCCGGTAATGCAAGCGAAGCCATTGATAAGATACTGAAAGTCGTGAATATTTTTGGAATTGCGATAGCCATTCCGCCCATTTCGTCGAGATAAATAAGTCGTATTCTATCATAACTCGTTCCGGCCAAGAAAAAAAGCGCAGCGCCAATAAATCCGTGAGAAATTATTTGTAAAATGGCCCCATTGAGCCCTGTATCGCTTATAGAACCAATTCCTATAATTATGAAACCCATATGAGATACAGAGGAATAGGCTATTCTTTTTTTTAAATTACGCTGACCAGGAGATGTTAAAGCTGCATAGATAATTTGAATTGTGCCCACTATCATCAACCAGGGAGAAAATATAGAATGGGCATGGGGTAATAATTCCATATTGATCCGAACCAACCCATACGCTCCCATTTTTAATAAGATTCCGGCTAAAAGCATACAAGTACTATAATGTGCCTCTCCATGGGTGTCTGGTAACCATGTGTGTAGGGGTATGATCGGTGATTTGACAGCAAAAGCAATAAGAAATCCAATATAGAATATTATTTCCAGGGCTACAGGATACGATTGATTAGCTGATGTTTCAAAATTTAATGTCGGTTCAGTGGAGCCATATAAACCAATACCCAGAACTCCTATTAATAAAAAAACAGAACCTCCGGCAGTGTACAAAATAAATTTTGTAGCTGAATACAAACGTTTCTTTCCCCCCCACATGGATAGAAGTAGATAAACGGGAATTAATTCTAACTCCCACATGATGAAAAAAAGTAAAAGGTCTTGAGAAGAAAATGGTCCTATTTGACCGCTATACATTGCTAACATTAGGAAATGGAATAGTCGGGAATCTCGAGTAACGGGCCAAGCCGCTAAAGTAGCTAAAGTTGTGATAAATCCTGTCAGTAAAATGGGTCCTATAGAAATTCCATCTATTCCCAATCTCCAGTAAAAATCAAAAAAATTGATCCATTGATAATTCTCCGTTAGTTGCATTAACGGATCATCCAATTGGAAATGATAACCGAATGCATAGGTTGTTAGAAGGAGTTCCGTTATGCATATAGATATAGTATACCATCTTATTACCTTATTTCCTCTATGAGGAAGAAAGAAAATTAAGGAACCCGCGGTTATTGGCAAAACTACAACTAGCGTTAACCAAGGAAAATTATTCATAGTAAAAACAAAATAAACTTGGACCAGAAAAACCCGTGCTCGAAATAAATATATTTTGAGCGCGGGTTTTTGTCGGTAAAGGTAAAAAAATCAAATGTATTCGAGTAGGGTTTTCTGGAACGTATTAATAAGCTAGACCCATACTTCGAGTTGTTTCATGCCATAAATAAACGCGAACACTCAAGAAATCCGTTGGACAGGCGGATTCACATCTCTTACAACCGACACAGTCCTCTGTTCTTGGAGCAGAAGCGATTTGCTTAGCTTTACATCCGTCCCAAGGTATCATTTCTAATACATCGGTTGGGCAGGCTCGCACACATTGAGTACACCCTATACACGTATCATAAATCTTTACTGAGTGTGACATTGGATCTATAAATTTTTGAACGTCAGAAATTTTCGATCTAGTAAATTTGTAAATGAATCATATATTTAAACACCAGATGAATCAATAATTTACCAGAAATTTTGAAGCAATCTACTTCTGGATCGACTCGCGCGATAGAGCCAAGATACTTTGATTTCTTACATTTTCGAAAATGTGGATTAGATTTAATGTATGGGCATGTTAATTTGAATTTATGAATATTCTAATTTCTATGATTAATACTACTTATTCAACAAATTCGATTGATTGATACGAGTTGATTTTCTGTTACGATAAATTGACGAAACAATAGCCGGTCCAATAGCTGCTTCAGCGGCGGCAATAGCTATAACAAAAATGGAGAAAATATTTCCTTTTAATTGCCGGCTATCAAAAAAATCAGAAAATGTTACGAAATTTATATTAACCGCATTCAGTATAAGTTCAAGACACATAAGGGCTCTAACCATATTTCGGCTCGTGATCAATCCATAGATACCGATAGAAAATAAGTAGGCACTCAAAACAAGTACATGCTCGAGCATCATTGACTAACTCCTTATCAATTTTGATTCATTTCAATATGAACTGAACAACAATTCAACAGATTCAATTGACTAGAATAT